GTCCCCGTAGCTTATAACAAAGCATGGCACTGAAGATGCCAAGATGGTTACATGTAACCCATGGACAAAAGACTTAGTCCTAACCTTACTGTTAACTCGCGCTAAACATATACATGCAAGTATCCGCGCCCCAGTGTAAATGCCCTTGACTTCTTGCCAAGACAGTAGGAGCAGGCATCAGGCACACCACCTAACTGTAGCCCAAGACGCCTTGTTCTGCCACACCCTCACGGGAGCTCAGCAGTAATTAATATTAAGCAATAAGTGTAAACTTGACTTAGTTATAGCGCACTCAGGGTTGGTAAATCTTGTGCCAGCCACCGCGGTCACACAAGAGACCCAAGTTAACAGCACCCGGCGTAAAGAGCGGGCACTTACTATCCAAGCAATTAGGATAGAACTGCAACTGAGCTGTCATAAGCCCAAGATGCACTTAAAATCGCCCCCAAGACGATCCTAATGCCCACGACCAACTAAACCCCGCGAAAGCCAGGGCACAAACTGGGATTAGATACCCCACTATGCCTGGCCCTAAATCTCAATGCTTCCCCTACCAAAGCATTCGCCCGAGAACTACGAGCACAAACGCTTAAAACTCTAAGGACTTGGCGGTGCCCCAAACCCACCTAGAGGAGCCTGTTCTGTAATCGATGACCCACGCTACACCCTGCCACTTCTTGCCCAAACAGCCTACATACCGCCGTCGTCAGCTCACCCCTTCTGAGGGTCCAACAGTGAGCTCAATAGCCCCACCCACTAAAAAGACAGGTCAAGGTATAGCCCATGAAGTGGAAGAAATGGGCTACATTTTCTAAGATAGAAAATTACACGGAAGGGGATATGAAACACCCCCAGAAGGCGGATTTAGCAGTAAAATGGGACAATAGAACCCTATTTAAGCTGGCTCTGAGGCACGTACATACCGCCCGTCACCCTCCTCACAGGCCACAAACCCTTATAATTAATACCCCAATAAGCCAAAGATGAGGTAAGTCGTAACAAGGTAAGTGTACCGGAAGGTGCACTTAGCATACCAGGGCGTAGCTATAATACAAAGCATTCAGCTTACACCTGAAAGATACCCACCACCCTCTGGGTCGTCCTGAAGCTAGACTCTAGCCCAACCACATAACCAACTAACAGCCAAAAACTACTACTAACCCATAAACTAAAACATTTTCTTAGCTTAGTATGGGCGACAGAAAAGCTCTTCGGCGCAATAGAGACCTGTACCGTAAGGGAAAGATGAAATAATAATGAAAATACCAGCAACACACAGCAAAGATAGACCCTTGTACCTCCTGCATCATGGTTTAGCAAGAACAATCAAGCAAAATGAATTTAAGCTTGCCCCCCCGAAACCTAAGCGAGCTACTCGTAAGCAGCTACCTTGAGCGAACCCGTCTCTGTTGCAAAAGAGTGGGATGACTTACTAGTAGAGGTGAAAAGCCAATCGAGCTAGGTGATAGCTGGTTGCCTGTGAAACGAATCTAAGTTCATCCTTAATTCCTCTCCACGGACCTCCTCATCAAACCCCCACGTAGTAAATTAAGAACAATTTAAAGGAGGTACAACTCCTTTAAAAGAGAATACAACCTCCCACAGCGGATAATATAGCCCCACCTCTACCCGTAGGCCTTTAAGCAGCCATCAACAAAAAGTGCGTCAAAGCTTTTCCCCAAAAAATATAAAAACAACATGACTCCCTCCCTACTAACAGGCTAACCTATCACAATAGGAGAATCAATGCTAGAATGAGTAACCAGGGCTAGCCCCTCTTAAGCGCAAACTTACATCACTCCATTATTAACAGCACTTTAATGCCACAATCCCTACAAGCCCACACATTACACCCACCCTGTTAATCCAACTCAGGAGCGCTTATTAGAAAGACTAAAACCTGCAAAAGGAACTAGGCAAACCCAAGACCCGACTGTTTACCAAAAACATAGCCTTCAGCCAAACCAAGTATTGGAGGTGATGCCTGCCCAGTGACCACCCAAGGTTCAACGGCCGCGGTATCCTAACCGTGCGAAGGTAGCGCAATCAATTGTCCCATAAATCGAGACTTGTATGAATGGCTAAACGAGGCCTTAACTGTCTCCTGCAGATAGTCAGTGAAATTGATCTCCCTGTGCAAAAGCAGGAATAAGCCCATAAGACGAGAAGACCCTGTGGAACTTAAAAATCAGCAGCCACTACACATAAAAACACGCCTACTAGGCTCACAACCAAAACCAAATACTGGCCCGCATTTTTCGGTTGGGGCGACCTTGGAGTAAAGAAAAGCCTCCAAAAATAGGACCACACCTCCTAACCAAGAGCAACTCCTCAACGTACAAACAGTAACCAGACCCAATAATAATTGACCAATGGACCAAGCTACCCCAGGGATAACAGCGCAATCCCTCCCAAGAGCCCCTATCGACAGAGGGGTTTACGACCTCGATGTTGGATCAGGACATCCTAATGGTGCAGCTGCTATTAAGGGTTCGTTTGTTCAACGATTAACAGTCCTACGTGATCTGAGTTCAGACCGGAGCAATCCAGGTCGGTTTCTATCTATGCAATATTTTTCCTAGTACGAAAGGACCGGAAAAGTAAGGCCAATACCACAAGCATGCCTTCTCCTTAAACAGTGACTCCAACTAAACCGTACAAAAGGAATTCCCACTCCCCACACCCAAGAGAAGGGTCGCTAGCGTGGCAGAGCCCGGCAAATGCAAAAGGCTTAAGCCCTTTACCCAGAGGTTCAAATCCTCTCTCTAGCCCCACCCTCAATGACTCGGCCTTCCACCCTAACCTACCTTGCTATAACCCTATCCTACGCAATTCCAATCCTAATTGCCGTAGCCTTCCTAACACTAGTGGAACGAAAAATCTTAAGCTACATACAAGCTCGCAAAGGCCCAAACATTGTAGGGCCCTTTGGGCTACTACAGCCTCTAGCTGATGGTGTAAAACTATTTATCAAAGAACCTATTCGCCCATCTACCTCCTCCCCACTCCTCTTCACCATAACACCTGCGCTAGCCCTCCTCCTAGCATTAACTATTTGAATTCCCCTCCCTCTTCCCTTCTCCCTCGCTGACCTAAACCTAGGACTACTCTTCCTTTTAGCCATATCAAGCCTAGCAGTATACTCAATCCTATGATCTGGGTGAGCCTCAAACTCAAAATACGCACTAATCGGAGCCCTCCGAGCAGTAGCACAGACCATCTCCTACGAAGTCACACTAGCTATTATCCTTCTATCCGTAATTCTTCTAAGCGGCAACTACACCCTACATACACTTACTACCACCCAAGAACCCCTCTACCTAATCTTCTCCTCCTGACCCCTCACAATAATATGATACATCTCCACCCTAGCTGAAACAAACCGAGCCCCCTTTGACCTTACAGAAGGAGAGTCAGAATTAGTCTCTGGCTTCAACGTAGAATATGCCGCAGGACCCTTCGCCCTATTTTTTCTAGCTGAATATGCAAACATCATACTAATAAATACACTAACTACAATTTTATTCCTAAACCCAAGTTCACTCGGCCTGCCCCCTCAACTATTTACAATAGTCCTAGCAGCAAAAATCCTCCTTCTCTCCTCCGGGTTCCTATGAATCCGCGCCTCCTACCCTCGCTTCCGCTATGACCAACTCATGCACCTCCTCTGAAAAAATTTCCTACCTCTAACACTAGCACTGTGCCTCTGACACATTAGCATACCAACCTGCTACGCAGGTGTGCCTCCTTGCCTAAGGAAATGTGCCTGAATGCAAAGGGTCACTATGATAAAGTGAACATAGAGGTATACTAGCCCTCTCATTTCCTAAGACCCTGAACCTTAGAAAAGTAGGAATCGAACCTACACAAAAGAGATCAAAGCCCTCCATACTTCCTTTATATTATTTCCTAGCAGGGTCAGCTAATAAAGCTATCGGGCCCATACCCCGAAAATGATGGTTCAACCCCCTCCTCTGCTAATGAACCCCCACACAAAACTAATATCCTCCCTAAGCCTAATCCTAGGTACAACCATCACAATCTCAAGCACCCATTGAGTGATAGCCTGAGCAGGACTAGAACTTAACACCCTTGCCATCATCCCATTCATTTCAAAATCCCACCACCCTCGAGCCATCGAAGCCACAATCAAATATTTCCTAGTACAAGCAACAGCTTCCACACTCCTCCTGTTCTCAAGTATAACAAATGCATGATCCACAGGCCAATGAGATATCTCCCAACTAACTAACCCTACCTCCTCTCTACTACTAACAGTAGCAATCGGAATAAAACTTGGACTAGTACCCTTCCACTTCTGATTCCCAGAGGTCCTACAAGGCTCCTCCCTAACCACCGCCCTACTCCTTTCTACAGTAATAAAATTTCCTCCAACTGTCCTACTCTTCCTAACCTCCCACTCACTCAACCCAACGTTACTAACTATCCTAGCCACCGCCTCTGTAGCCCTTGGAGGGTGAATAGGCCTGAACCAAACACAACTCCGAAAACTCCTGGCCTTTTCATCCATCACCCACCTAGGGTGAATAGCTGTAATCATCATCTACAACCCCAAACTCGCCCTACTAGCCTTTTACCTATATGTCCTAACAACCACCACTGTATTCCTTACCCTCAACTCAACCAAGACCCTAAAATTAGCAACCTTAATAACATCATGAACCAAATCCCCCACCCTAAACGCAACCCTTATACTAATCCTACTCTCCCTAGCAGGACTACCCCCACTAACGGGCTTCCTGCCTAAGTGGCTCATCATCCAAGAACTGACCAAACAAGAAATAGCTACAACAGCTACAATCCTCGCTATCCTCTCCCTCTTAGGATTGTTCTTCTACCTCCGCCTAGCATATCATTCGACAATCACACTATCCCCCAACTCCACTAATCACATAAAACAGTGACACTTCACTAAATCAACAAACACCGCAACTGCTATCCTTGCCACCCTATCTATGCTAATCTTACCACTCTCTCCTCTAATCCTAACCGCCGCTTAAGAAACTTAGGATAACTACTAAACCGAAGGCCTTCAAAGCCTTAAATAAGAGTTTAACCCTCTTAGTTTCTGCTAAAGTCCGCAGGACACTACCCTGCATCCTCTGAATGCAACCCAGATGCTTTAATTAAGCTAGGACCTTCCCTAGATAGATGGGCCTTGATCCCACAAAACCCTAGTTAACAGCTAGGTGCCCTAACCAGCGAGCTTCTACCTACCAGACCCCGACGCACCATTAATGCGCATCAATGAGTTTGCAACTCAACATGAACTTCACCACAGGGTCGATAAGAAGAGGAATTAAACCCCTGTAAAAAGGACTACAGCCTAACGCTTAAACACTCAGCCATCTTACCTATGACATCCATCAATCGATGATTATTCTCAACCAACCACAAAGACATCGGCACCCTTTACCTAATCTTTGGTGCCTGAGCTGGTATAGTCGGTACTGCCCTCAGCCTCCTCATCCGAGCAGAACTTGGCCAACCAGGCACCCTCCTAGGCGATGACCAAATCTACAATGTGATCGTCACTGCCCATGCCTTCGTAATAATCTTCTTCATAGTCATACCAATCATAATCGGAGGCTTCGGAAATTGACTCGTACCACTCATAATCGGCGCCCCCGATATAGCTTTCCCACGCATAAACAACATAAGCTTCTGACTACTCCCCCCATCCTTCCTCCTCCTACTAGCCTCCTCAACAGTAGAAGCAGGAGCTGGCACCGGATGAACCGTCTACCCTCCACTAGCCGGCAACATAGCCCACGCCGGAGCCTCAGTAGACCTAGCCATCTTCTCCCTACATCTTGCTGGAGTCTCATCTATCTTAGGAGCAATCAACTTCATTACAACTGCCATCAACATAAAACCTCCGGCCCTCTCCCAATATCAGACACCCTTATTCGTATGATCCGTCCTCATTACCGCCGTCCTACTACTACTCTCACTTCCAGTCCTCGCCGCCGGCATTACTATACTACTTACAGATCGAAATCTCAACACAACATTCTTCGATCCCGCCGGCGGAGGCGATCCAATTCTATACCAACACCTTTTCTGATTCTTCGGACACCCCGAAGTCTACATTCTAATTCTACCTGGCTTCGGAATCATCTCCCACGTAGTAACATACTATGCAGGCAAGAAAGAACCATTTGGCTACATAGGAATAGTATGAGCCATACTATCAATTGGATTCCTAGGCTTCATCGTATGAGCTCACCACATATTCACAGTAGGTATGGACGTAGACACTCGAGCATACTTCACATCCGCCACCATAATCATTGCCATCCCGACCGGCATTAAAGTCTTCAGTTGACTAGCAACACTCCACGGAGGAACTATCAAATGAGACCCCCCAATACTATGAGCCCTAGGCTTCATCTTCCTCTTTACTATCGGAGGCCTAACAGGAATTGTCCTAGCAAACTCCTCACTAGACATCGCCCTACACGACACATACTATGTAGTTGCCCATTTCCACTATGTTCTCTCAATAGGGGCTGTCTTTGCTATCTTAGCCGGATTCACCCACTGATTCCCCCTATTAACAGGATTTACCCTACACCCCACATGAGCCAAGGCACACTTCGGAGTCATATTCTTAGGGGTTAACCTAACTTTCTTCCCACAACACTTCCTAGGCCTTGCCGGAATACCTCGACGATACTCAGACTATCCAGACGCTTACACCCTATGAAACACTATGTCCTCAATCGGCTCACTAATCTCAATAACAGCCGTAATCATATTAATATTCATCATCTGAGAGGCCTTCGCCTCAAAACGAAAAATCTCACAACCTGAACTAACCACAACCAACGTTGAATGAATCCACGGCTGCCCACCCCCCTACCACACCTTCGAAGAACCAGCCTTTGTCCAAGTACAAGAAAGGAAGGAATCGAACCCTCGTACACTGGTTTCAAGCCAGCCGCATCTAACCATCTATGCTTCTTTCTTCCATGGGGTGTTAGTAAAACTATTACCTAGCCTTGTCAAGACTAAATTACAGGTGAAAATCCTGTACATCCCACCATGGCCAACCACTCACAGCTCGGCTTCCAAGACGCCTCATCCCCCATCATAGAAGAACTCGTTGAATTCCACGACCACGCCTTAATAGTCGCACTAGCCATCTGCAGCATAGTCCTATACCTCCTAGCACTCATACTGATAGAAAAACTATCCTCAAACACTGTAGACGCCCAAGAAATCGAACTAATCTGAACAATCCTACCAGCCATTGTCCTCATTATACTAGCTCTCCCATCCCTACAAATCTTATACATAATAGATGAAATCAATGAACCTGACCTCACACTAAAAGCTATCGGCCACCAATGATATTGAACTTACGAATACACAGACTTCAAAGACCTGACATTCGACTCTTACATAATCCCAACAACAGACCTCCCACTAGGACACTTCCGACTACTAGAAGTCGACCATCGCGTAATCGTCCCAATAGAATCCCCCATCCGTATTATCGTCACAGCCAACGACGTACTCCATGCCTGAGCAATCCCCGCACTAGGTGTAAAAACCGATGCAATCCCAGGACGACTAAACCAAACATCATTCATCACCACCCGACCAGGGATCTTCTACGGCCAATGCTCAGAAATCTGCGGAGCTAACCACAGCTACATACCAATCGTAGTAGAATCAACTCCCCTAGCCTACTTCGAACACTGATCCTCCCTCATATCCTCCTAATCATTAAGAAGCTATGCAACAGCACTAGCCTTTTAAGCTAGAGAAAGAGGACCTCCCACCCCTCCTTAATGAAATGCCACAACTCAACCCAACTCCATGACTTCCCATCATACTGATATCATGACTAACCTTCACACTAATCATCCAACCCAAGCTTCTACCCTTCATCCCTACCAACACCCCGTCCAATAAATCCACCACAACTGCTAACACATCTTCCTGAAACTGACCATGAACCTAAGCTTCTTCGACCAATTCGCAAGCCCCTGCCTCCTAGGCATCCCACTCATCCTAATTTCAGTACTATTTCCTACTCTACTAATACCCTCACCTACTAACCGATGACTCACCAATCGCCTCTCTACCCTCCAACTATGAATCATTCACCTAACTACAAAACAACTAATACTACCCCTAAATAAGAAAGGACACAAATGAGCCCTAGTCCTAACATCACTAATAATACTCTTACTCACAATCAACCTACTAGGCCTACTACCCTATACATTTACCCCAACCACTCAACTATCAATAAATATAGCACTTGCCTTCCCACTCTGACTAGCCACTCTCCTCACTGGACTACGACACCAACCCACAACATCACTAGGCCATCTCTTACCTGAAGGCACCCCAACACCACTAATCCCCGCCCTAATTCTAATCGAAACCACTAGCCTACTCATCCGCCCCCTAGCCCTAGGTGTCCGCCTCACAGCAAACCTAACAGCAGGTCACCTACTAATCCAACTTATTTCCACTGCTACCACCACACTCCTCCCCATCCTACCAACAGTATCCATCCTAACCACACTCATCCTCCTCCTATTAACTATCCTAGAGATCGCAGTAGCTATAATCCAAGCCTACGTCTTTGTCCTACTCCTAAGCCTATACCTACAAGAAAACATCTAATGGCCCACCAAGCACACTCCTACCACATAGTAGACCCTAGCCCCTGACCTATCTTCGGCGCAGCAGCTGCCCTACTTACCACCTCCGGACTCATCATATGATTCCACTACAACTCCTCCCAGCTTCTATCCCTAGGCATACTCTCCATGCTCCTAGTCATACTACAATGATGACGAGATATTGTACGAGAGAGCACATTCCAAGGCCACCACACCCCTACCGTCCAAAAAGGCCTACGATACGGAATAATCTTATTCATCACATCCGAAGCATTCTTCTTCCTTGGCTTCTTCTGAGCCTTCTTTCACTCCAGCCTAGCTCCAACCCCAGAGCTAGGCGGACAATGACCTCCAACAGGAATTAACCCCCTTAATCCCTTAGAGGTACCCCTACTAAACACAACAATTCTCCTTGCATCCGGCGTGACCGTAACATGAGCCCATCACAGCATCATAGAAAGCAACCGAAAACAAGCAATCCACGCACTCACCCTAACTGTCCTCCTAGGCCTTTACTTCACAGCACTACAAGCAACAGAATACTACGAAGCACCGTTCTCAATCGCCGACGGCGTATATGGTTCAACCTTTTTCGTCGCTACAGGTTTCCACGGACTTCACGTAATCATCGGATCTTCCTTCCTATTAATTTGCCTCCTACGCCTAATTAACTTCCACTTCACATCCAACCATCACTTCGGATTCGAAGCAGCTGCCTGATACTGACACTTCGTAGACGTTATCTGACTATTCCTCTACATAACCATTTACTGATGAGGATCTTGCTCTTCTAGTATATTAATTACAATCGACTTCCAATCTATAAAATCTGGTGTAATCCCAGAGAAGAGCAATCAACATAATCACTTTTATACTCATTCTCTCCCTCACCCTAAGCACCATCCTAATCACACTAAACCTTTGACTTGCCCAAGCAAACCCAGACTCAGAAAAACTATCACCATACGAATGCGGCTTCGACCCCCTAGGATCTGCTCGACTGCCATTCTCAATCCGATTCTTCCTCAGTAGCCATCCTATTTCTACTATTCGACCTGAAATCGCACTTCTACTTCCACTGCCCTGAGCCATCCAACTTCAATCCCCCACCACTACCCTAACCTGAGCCTCCACCATCATCTCCCTCCTCACATTAGGACTAATCTACGAATGACTCCAAGGAGGCCTAGAATGAGCCGAATAAACAAGACAGGTAGTCTAACCAAGACAGTTGATTTCGACTCAACAGACCATAGATCGACCCTATGCCTCTCTCCATGTCACTCCTACACCTAAGCTTCTACTCCTCCTTCACCCTAAGCTGCTTAGGACTAGCCTTCCACCGAACCCACCTAATCTCCGCCCTACTATGCCTAGAAAGCATAATACTCTCCATATACATTGCTCTATCAATCTGACCTGTCGAAACTCAAACAACATCCATCACCCTAACCCCCATATTTATACTGACATTCTCAGCCTGCGAAGCAGGTGCCGGCCTAGCTATACTAGTCGCCTCCACCCGAACCCACGGATCCGACCACCTACATAACCTAAACCTCCTACAATGCTAAAAATCCTCCTTCCAACTATCATACTCCTCCCCACAGCCCTCTTATCCCCCCAAAAACTCCTATGGACCAACACCACCACTCACAGCCTTTTAATTGCCTCTATCAGCCTCCACTGGCTACTCCCCACATACTACCCACACAAAAATCTCACCCAGTGAACAAGCATTGACCAAATCTCATCCCCACTGCTAGTCCTATCCTGCTGACTACTCCCACTCATACTCTTAGCAAGCCAAAACCATCTACAACATGAACCACTAATCCGCAAACGACTATTCATCGCTACCCTAACTACAGTCCAACCCTTCCTCCTCCTAGCATTCTCAGCTACCGAGCTGATATTATTTTACATCATATTTGAGGCAACCTTAATCCCCACCCTAATCCTAATCACGCGCTGAGGAAACCAGCCAGAACGCCTAAGCGCAGGCATTTACCTACTATTCTATACCCTTATTAGTTCCTTACCACTACTAGTCACAATCCTATACCTCCACACACACATCGGCACTCTACACCTCGCAATACTCAAACTATCCCACCCCACACTTACCAACTCCTGAACAGACCTCCTACTAAGCCTTGCACTACTAATAGCTTTCATAGTAAAAGCCCCCCTCTACGGTCTCCACCTATGATTGCCTAAAGCCCACGTAGAAGCCCCAATCGCAGGGTCTATACTGCTAGCCGCCCTACTCCTAAAACTAGGAGGCTACGGCATTATACGCCTAACCCTCCTAATTGGCCCCCTCTCACCCCATCTACACTACCCCTTCCTCACCCTAGCCCTATGAGGCGCATTAATAACTAGCTCAATTTGCCTACGCCAAACTGACTTAAAATCCCTCATCGCTTACTCCTCCGTAAGCCACATAGGCCTAGTTATCGCCGCAAGTATCCTCCAAACCCACTGATCATTCTCGGGAGCAATAATCCTAATAATCTCCCACGGTCTCACCTCCTCAATACTATTCTGTCTGGCAAACACAACCTACGAACGTACCCACAGCCGAATCCTCCTCCTAACACGAGGCCTACAACCCCTCCTACCACTTATAGCCACTTGATGATTACTAGCCAACCTCACAAACATAGCCCTACCACCAACCACAAACCTAATAGCAGAGCTAACCATCATAATCGCACTATTCAATTGATCCGCACTCACCATCATCCTAACAGGCACCGCAACCTTACTAACCGCCTCATACACCCTATTTATACTACTAATAACCCAACGAGGCACACTGCCAACCCACATCACCTCATTACAAAACTCAAACACACGAGAACATCTCCTAATAACCCTCCATATCCTCCCCCTACTCCTCCTAATTCTCAAGCCAGAAACAATCTCAGGACTACCCCTATGCAAGCATAGTTTCAACCCAAACATTAGACTGTGATCCTAAAAATAGAAGTTAAAGCCTTCTTACTTGCCGAGGGGAAGTTCAACCAGCAAGAACTGCTAATTCTTGCATCTGAGTCTAGAACCTCAGCCCCCTTAACTTTTAAAGGATAACAGTAATCCACTGGTCTTAGGAACCACCTATCTTGGTGCAAATCCAAGTAAAAGTAATGGAAACAACATTACTCCTCAACACCTCTATACTCCTCACTCTAACAATCATCCTCATACCAATCTTCATTCCATTACTCACCCCCTACTCACTCTCCCCAACTACTATCATCCGCACCATTAAAACTGCCTTCTTAACTAGCCTAATACCTATATCCATCTTCATATACTCAGGGTCAGAAAGCATCATCTCCCACTGAGAGTGAAAACTCATTACAAACTTCAAAATCCCCCTCAGCCTCAAAATTGACCAATACTCCATAGTATTCTTCCCCATTGCACTATTCGTAACTTGATCTATCCTCCAATTTTCATCATGATATATAGCATCAGAACCCCATCTCACAAAATTCTTCTCCTTCCTCCTAACCTTTCTAATCGCCATACTCGCACTAACAATTGCCAACAACATATTCCTACTATTTATCGGCTGAGAGGGCGTTGGAATCATATCCTTCCTACTAATTGGCTGATGACAGGGCCGCGCAGAAGCCAACACAGCCGCACTTCAAGCCGTACTCTACAATCGAATCGGAGATATCGGCCTTATCCTAAGCATAGCATACTTAGCCTCAACAATAAATACCTGGGAAATCCAACAAACCCTTTCCCCCAACCAAACCTCAACCCTCCCCCTGCTAGGCCTCATCCTAGCAGCTACAGGAAAATCTGCCCAATTTGGCCTCCACCCATGACTTCCCGCCGCCATAGAAGGTCCAACCCCAGTCTCAGCCCTACTCCACTCCAGCACTATAGTAGTAGCCGGAATCTTCCTACTCATCCGCATACACCCCTTACTCTCCACTAACCAAACTGCCCTTACCCTATGTCTCTGCTTAGGTGCACTATCCACACTATTCGCCGCTACCTGTGCCTTAACACAAAATGACATCAAAAAAGTCATCGCCTTCTCAACATCCAGCCAACTAGGATTAATAATAGTCACTATCGGACTAAATCTCCCCCAACTAGCTTTTTTCCACATTTCAACACACGCCTTCTTTAAAGCCATATTGTTTCTATGCTCAGGATCCATCATCCACGCCCTCAACGGTGAACAAGACCTCCGAAAAATAGGAGGCCTTCAAAAAATACTTCCAACAACCACTACCTGCCTAACCATTGGAAACCTAGCCCTAATAGGAACACCATTCTTAGCAGGGTTCTACTCAAAAGACCTAATCATCGAGAGCCTAAACACTTCCTACCTAAATGCCTGAGCCTTGCTCCTAACACTCCTAGCAACATCATTTACAGCAACATACAGCTTACGCATAACCCTACTAGTCCAAACAGGATTCCCCCGTATACCTGCAACCACATCCATCAATGAAAACACTCCAACACTCATTAACCCCATTACCCGACTTGCCCTAGGCAGCATTACAGCTGGCTTACTTATTACATCCTACATCCCTCCCACAAAAACACCCCCAATAACCATACCCCACCTCACAAAAACCGCTGCAATCATCATCACAACCCTCGGCATCATCCTAGCCCTAGAAATTTCAAGCATGACGCACACCCTAACTCAACCAAAACAAACCACATACTCAAATTTCTCCTCTATACTAGGATACTTCAACCCTCTAACACACCGACTCAGCTCACTCACCCTACTAAACAACGGACAAAAAATCGCTTCCCACTTAATCGACCTATCCTGATACAAAAAAATAGGCCCCGAAGGCCTTGCCAATCTCCAACTCATAGCCACCAAAACCTCTACACCCCTCCACACCGGACTACTTAAAACCTACCTAGGAACCTTCGCCCTATCAACCCTCATTATCCTCTTATCAGCTCTCTACCCCAGAATCAATGGCCCCCAACCCTCGAAAGTCCCACCCCTTACTAAAAATAATCAACAACTCTTTAATCGATCTCCCCACCCCCCCAAATATCTCCGCTTGATGAAATTTCGGGTCCCTATTAGGGCTCTGCCTACTAACACAAATCCTAACCGGCCTCCTCCTAGCAATACACTACACCGCAGACACCACCCTAGCCTTTTCATCAGTCGCCCACACATGCCGAAACGTCCAATACGGTTGACTAATCCGCAACCTCCATGCCAACGGAGCTTCCCTCTTCTTTATCTGCATCTACCTACACATTGGCCGTGGACTCTACTACGGCTCATACCTATACAAAGAAACCTGAAACACAGGAATTATCCTCCTACTCACCCTCATAGCAACCGCCTTCGTAGGCTACGTACTACCCTGAGGACAAATATCCTTCTGGGGAGCTACAGTCATCACCAACCTATTCTCAGCCATCCCCTACATCGGACAAACCATCGTAGAATGAGCTTGAGGAGGATTTTCTGTAGACAACCCTACCCTTACCCGATTCTTCGCCTTACACTTTCTACTCCCATTCCTAATTACAGGCCTCACCCTAATCCACCTTACCTTCCTCCACGAATCCGGCTCAAACAACCCCCTAGGCATCATCTCAAACTGCGACAAAATCCCATTCCACCCCTACTTCTCCTTAAAAGACACCCTAGGATTTATACTAATACTACTCCCTTTAACAACCCTAGCCCTATTCTCACCCAACCTACTAGGTGACCCAGAAAACTTCACTCCAGCAAACCCCCTAGTCACACCCCCACATATCAAACCAGAATGATACTTCCTATTTGCATACGCCATCTTACGCTCAATCCCAAACAAACTGGGAGGAGTACTAGCCCTAGCAGCCTCCGTACTAATTCTATTTCTAGTCCCCTTCCTCCACAAATCCAAACAACGCACAATAACCTTTCGACCTCTCTCCCAACTTCTGTTCTGAACCCTAATTGCCAACCTTCTCGTCCTTACATGAATCGGCAGCCAACCTGTTGAACACCCCTTCATTATCATCGGCCAACTAGCCTCCCTCACCTACTTCCTCATTCTTCTAGCCCTTTTCCCCCTAATTGGAGCCCTAGAAAACAAACTCCTCAACCATTAAATACTCTAATAGTTTATAAAAAACATTGGTCTTGTAAACCAAAGACTGAAGACTACTCCCTTCTTAGAGTTCCTGGCCCGTAAGGGCCATTATTGCCAAATTTTAACTATAAATCCCCCTAGATATAACACAGGCGGCTCCATAACCTGTTACATATCTTCCACCCCCCCCCCCCCTACCCCCCCCATGGGCATGTCATCAGCATATGTTACCA